TCTGCATGCATCCCGAAACGATCTAATAATTGTGGACGTAGCTCTCCTTCTTCAGGATTACCAGATCCTACCAGTACGAATCTAGCTGGGTGGCGAATTGAAATTCCCTCACGTTCAACTGTATTCCAGCCAGAAGCTGCCGAATCTAATAGAATATCAACTAAATGATCATCTAATAAATTAACTTCATCAACATATAGTAAACCTCTATTAGCTTTTGCTAATAAGCCGGGTTCAAAAGCTTTTACACCTTCAGTTAATGCTTTTTCGATATCAATTGTTCCACAAACACGATCTTCAGTTGCACCTAATGGTAAATCAACCATTGGGATTTTAATAAATTCTGTTTCTAATGTTGTACCATTTTGAATTGCAGTTTTTACTTCATTCCCCATTAAATCTAAGTCTGATTTATGTGAATTAAACGGATCATCTTTTATTACTTCAATTTCTGGAAGTAAATCAGCAATAGCTCTAATTGTTGTTGATTTTCCTGTTCCACGGTCTCCCATAATCATAACCCCACCAATTTTAGGGTCGATTACATTCAATTGTAAAGCTAATTTCATTTCTTCTTGACCTACAATCGCTGTAAAGGGGAAAACAGGTGAAGCGAATTTTTTTAAATCTTGTGTTACCATAATTATCAATTAAATATATAAATTTTTGATTAAAGTTTAGATTATTGGTAAAGTGTTGCACCTAAACGGATTGCTAAAACACTTGCCAGTAAAGCAGACATTAATGCGATATAAACTTGAAAATCAGTAATCATAATATTATTTTTTGTATAAATTTTTAAGGTAGTTTGATTCTAAGGAATTAAAGTATTATTGGTTCTTAATAATATTTTAATAAATTATAGTTTAAATATCTAATTTAAATATAATTTATTAATTTATATATATATTACCAGCTTGATTTTGTAACACCTGGTAATAGACATTGGTGAGCCATTTCACGTAATACATGACGTGATACACCAAAATCTCTATAAAAACCTCTAGGACGACCAGTCTTCCAACAACGATTTCGAATACGAATTTTTGAACTGTTTCTTGGTAAGCGTTGAATTTTTGAGTGAATCTCTAATTTCAAATTAAAATCACTAGTACTATTATATTCATCTAATAACGCTTGGCGTTTTGATTCATATTTTTTAGTTAATTTAATTCGTTTTTTCTCTCTTTCAATCATACTTTTTTTTGCCATAAATTTGTCGAAACTTTTAAATAAATTTTAAATTAGAATAAAAAGTTTGTAATTAAATTTAATTTCATTACAAACGTTTTATATTTTAGACTAATTGTATAGTTATAACTCCTATATAGCAATATTTAAAATATATTATAACCTAGTGATTAGACTATTTCTCTAAGTTAATTTTGAAACATATGCCGAATTTTTATCTGGAAGAATTGTGTATGTACTTAATAATTCACGGAATTCATCCCCGTCCATTGTTTCTATATCTAATAATCGTTCAACAACTAAATCAATAATAACTCGATTATCTAAGATTATTTGAAGAGCTTTCTGTTCACAATAATTAACAATTTTACATACTTCATCATCAATTCTATCTGCAACACTCTCTGGGTAAACTGAATCTTGATTCATATTCCCACCTAAGAACACTTGACCATTTGATTCCTCTTCAAGAGCAATTGGCCCAATATTTGACATACCAAAGCGTGTTACCATTTGACGGGCTAAATTTGTAACTTGTTGTAAATCACTACTCGCACCGGTAGTTACTTCTGGGTCACCAAAAATAACTTGTTCAGCTGCGCGCCCACCTAATGTGCCAATAATTCTTGCTAATAACGCAGAACGAGAAACTAAACTTTGTTCTTCATCTGGTGTAAACCATGTTAAACCTTTTGCTGACCCACGTGGTGTAATTGTAATTTTTTCTACTTCATCATGAGATTGTAATACAGTTCCTGTAATAGCATGACCAACTTCATGATACGCTATTAATTTTTTATTTTTACTATCTTCCATTGGCGTACCTGCAATACCGCCAATAACACGATCAATTGCTTCATTAACTTCGTTTTTTGAAATTGTCGCTTTCTTATATCTTGTTGCTAAAATAGCAGCTTCATTTAATAAATTTGCTAAATCTGCACCAGAAAACCCAGGAGTTCTATTTGCTAATTGAACTAATGAAACATCTTCTCCTAATGGTTTATTTTTTGCGTGAACTTTTAAAATACTTATACGACCTAAACGATCTGGTAAATTAACAGTCACTTGGCGATCAAATCGTCCTGGACGTAATAAAGCAGCATCTAAAATATCCACACGGTTTGTTGCACCAACAACAATTACCCCTTTGTTTTCTTTAAACCCATCCATTTCAGTTAATAATTGGTTTAAAGTTTGCTCACGTTCATCATTTCCGCCCCCAACACCAGCACCACGTTCTCGACCTACAGCATCAATTTCATCAATAAAAACAATACAAGGTGCATTTTCCGCAGCTTTTTGGAAT